GAAGGAACCTTTGGACCTATCTACAAGGGTAGGACTCCATGATATGGAAAGAAAAAATGTGGAACCTAGAAAGATAATAGGAATTACTCGTTTTAGAATCGAGTTGGACCTGAAATAAAGGTTTTCTTTCTTCGAGAGATCGTGGAATACTTTTTTTCTTCTCATTCGAGATATTATATTATGTGCAATCAACCAACCTATTCTACTATTGAATTTAATTCAATGAGTTCAAGTTAAACAAGTCAAAGGTGTTATTGGGTCGTTCGTTCCAAATTCCAAAACGGATCCAATGGAAAAAGAAAAGAAATGATCACAATTGGAATGATTTTCCAATCCAATTCTTTTAGTCCATAGTTACTCAAAGAGTATTTCATTTGTAAATGAAGTCACATGACACAGCTCGTATTACTATTACTTTACTCATGAGTTGTTCAATGAATCTGTTGATTCGGAAGCCCGGGATTGGTAGATGTCACAGATGATGAATCCATTTTATTTTTCTTCTTTCACTCTATCTTTGTTAGTGCCGTCTATAATGACTGAAAAATCAAGAACTTTCAACCCCAATTGACAGAATCAATTGGGGTTGTTTCTTATCATCGTATCTCGCAAAAATGGAAACTTAGGAAAGTGCTTTATAAACATATGTATAAAAAGAACGTATCTTATTTAGCCCCTTCATGCCTACTATAACTAGTTATTTCGGTTTTCTACTGGCTGCTTCAACTATAACCCCAGCTCTATTGATTGGTCTGAGCAAGATACGACTTATTTGAATTTGAAATGAATTGAATGAACAATTCATAAAAATTAAAATGAAGATTTGTGTGAAGTTCCAGATATTCTATAGTTTCCTCCAGCGTCAATTGCCAATTCTTGGTCATTGAGATTAATGGGTAATTCGGAGTAATATTTAGGGATAGATATTACCTCTCTTTTTCTCCTCTTTCAAAGAAATCGAAATGATTGAAGTTTTTCTATTTGGAATCGTGTTAGGTCTAATTCCTATTACTTTGGCCGGATTATTTGTAACTGCATATTTACAATACAGGCGCGGTGATCAGTTGGACCTTTGATTGAGTAACATCTCTTTTTTGTTTTATTGACCTCCTCCTTGATCTGCAGGAGGTCCAATTTTGGTTGCAGTTCAAATTATAAGTTATTTTTTTGTGATTTAACATTTAACATAAGAAGAACAGAATCACGAGAAGAACAGAATCACGCTCTGTAGGATTTGAACCTACGACATCGGGTTTTGGAGACCCACGTTCTACCGAACTGAACTAAGAGCGCTTTCTTATGACAGAAGATACGGCTATAAAGGATTCTTTTGGTACCCCCCAGTACATCTTGCATCCATATAGTATCATTAACCTACAACTACAGATTCAATTATGTTCAATTTGAATCGATCTCAATTGATTCCTCGTTACTACCCATAGGAGAAGTAATAAGTAGGGATGACAGGATTTGAACCCGTGACATTTTGTACCCAAAACAAACGCGCTACCAAGCTGCGCTACATCCCTTTCTTTCAATTGTTGTACAGTGTCATTGTAGAGAATCCCTGTCTTGTTTTCCACATCGTTATTTCCTCCATCTATATACAATTTCTTATACAATTTCTCTTGTAATTTCTTCTTTTTGGTCTCATAAAATAGAAAAGATAAAAGAATTATGTACATATGAAATCTAACATATAAAAGAATAAATATTGATAGGTAATGTTCGGGAAGAAGGGGACATCTTTTTCCGTTTTAGGGACAGGAAGATCTCATCTATCGGATCATTGTATATATCCATTTTAGTTATGGATTCCACGTACAAATCAAAATCAAAGTGATCTTTAACTACATATGCATCTGATCATATACGTATTACAATAAAAAAAAAAAAACTAAGGAGGATTTTCAATGCGAGATATAAAAACATATCTCTCCGTGGCACCTGTGCTAACTACTCTATGGTTCGGGTCTTTAGCAGGTCTATTGATAGAGATCAATCGTTTATTCCCGGATGCGTTGGCATTCCCTTTTTTCTCATTCTAGTTATTGACGTGGGAAGAAATAAAGAAGATTAGAGATAGAATAAATTCTCTGTGACTAGTTCCTCCCCCTTTCCCTTTCGTTGTTCAGGAAGAAAAGGTAAAGAATAAGAGTTGATTCAACCTCGGCTAAACTAGGGTTCAGGATAGAATGAATAGGGGGAGAATAGAAATAGAAATGTGGATCCAGGGCAGGCTATTCAAGATCATACAAGATACTTAAATAAAATACTGGGATTAGGAATAATAATTGATAGTTAGAAATCATTTTATTACTTATTATTTTATTACTCTATTGATTGCAACGAAATCTTTCATATCATGAATTTCATTTCCAGTTAGCAACTTCTAGTTATTTTTCGTTCCCGTCTTCTTCTTCGGTTCGTATCAAAAATAGAAGAGTTGAGTGACTTCAAAATCCAAAGGGGGTTCATGGCCGCGGGGAAAGATGTCAGAGTAAGAGTTATTTTGGAGTGTACCAGTTGTGCCCAAAATGGTGCCAATAAGAAATCACCGGGCGTTTCCAGATATATTACTGAAAAGAATCGACACAATACGCCCGGCAGATTGGAATTGAGAAAATTCTGTCCCTATTGTTACAAGCATAAAATTCATGGGGAGATAAAAAAATAGATTGAATAGGACACCATTCCAAGGAACGGGAAGGAATTACATATATATGAACAAATCAAATCCTATTTTTGTTTTTGGCGGATCCGAATGAATGGAGAAATAAAATAGGATTTTAGAGAGAAGGAATAAACCATGGATAAATCTAAGCGAGCTTTTCATAAATCCAAGCGATCTTTTCGTAGGCGTTTGCCCCCAATTGGATCGGGGGATCGAATTGATTATAGAAACATGAGTTTAATTAGTCGATTTATTAGTGAACAAGGAAAAATATTATCTAGACGAGTCAATAGATTGACCTTGAAACAACAACGATTGATTACTATTGCTATAAAACAAGCTCGTATTTTATCTTCGTTACCTTTTCTTAATAATGAGAAACAGTTTGAGAGAACCGAGTCGACCCCTAGAACTACAGGTACTAGAGCCAGAAAAAAATAGGCCTACTCCTCAATTGAATCAGAACGAAAATCGGAACTGAGATTGATGCTCTGTTCGAAAAAGCCGGAGATTCAGATTTGATTGTCGCGTCGTAAGAAAAAAAAAAAAACAAGAATAGGGGAAGAAATCTTTCTTTATTGAAACGCGTTCGTTCATTCCTACTACTTATCATATCAATTTCGACTCTACCTTCCCGGAGGTCATTCTCCGGGGAACTCCGTTTAAATCATTCTGACGAATTCCTGCCAATCTCCTTAGTTGCCGATCTGATCTCATTGGAAATCATGTAAAGACAATTCCTATTTGATATAGCTAGTTGTGCAGGTATTTTACGATTAAGAAGCAACTGCCCCTTGTACAGATCATGTATTAATCGACTATAGGATCCCCTATTCTCACGAGTTACTGCATTTATCCGAGTGATCCACAAACGACGAAAATCTCTCTTTTGCCTGCCTCTATCCCGATGAGCGGAAACCAAAGCTCGCATTTTCTGTTGAGTAGTAGTTCGAGTAAGTCTCGAATGAGCCCCCCGAAAGGTTGATGCAAATAAAAAAATTTTTGTTCGACGTCTCCGAGCTATATATCCGCGCCTAACTCTTGTCATTAAATATGTAATATAATTTCACTTTGATGAATAACTAATTGATTTCTTTTCTTTGAGTCATTCTTTTCCCCTCTCCTAGTCTATTAATAACAAAACAGATTCTTCCGATGTATAAAATACAAATTCCAATGGCTTTTGCTACTATGACCTTCCCAACCACGATTTGCTATTTCTTCCAGGCATTTCATCTCGAAATAAGAAATTGTACCGGTACTAGATACTAGGTATAAAATAAATAGTGGGTTCCATCGTTTCTATGGTTACTTCTTAAACGGTGAGGCCCTTTCTATACACCGGAGCCCCTTCCCTTATTATTTAATCAATAATGTTATTGTGAACTTGTACAGTTCACACTGTTTTGCTCTACCCATGAATTATTCAGATAATAGGTCTTTTCACAATGAGATCTATCCATACAGTGACGGCATTTAATTAGGAAGGTTGGCTAGGTAGCTGACCTTGTTAGTCCGTTCTTGCAAGAGTAGGAGCATAATATTTCTGCTTTTTGAATACTATTTCCCCCCGCTTAATGGATAACTATTGCTACCAATGAGGAATTGCTTCTCATCTCAAATCGAGGCGATTGGATTTGCACCAATGGAAACCATAAATTCCATACACAATAGAGGTATATGATAGATCTTTTTTTGTTAGATAGTGAATGGAGTTCTTCCATTCTATCCTATTCCTTGGTACTGGTCATTGATACTGGAAAATTTGTGTATTTTGTCCAGCCCATGATCTGAACAGAACGAGTCGCACATACACCCTAGTACATGTTCCTCTACGCTGAGGACATCCTCGAAGAGCGGGGGATTTCGTGACATTTCTGATTGGCTGTCTTGTGTTTCTAATAAGTTGTTTAATAGTTGGCATTCTGAATCGTATACAGAATCGTCTGGTTTAGATCGATCTTAACCGGATGATTATAAATGACTTCCGTTTAATATTTGACTTTGCCCCGCGGAAGAAGATAAAATCTCGAATCACGGTTGATTCGAATTATGGTTCGAAATGGAATCACTGATTTACGCGAAATCTCCGGTGGTATTTTTGATCGCTACAAGATCCACAACGCCATGAGCTTGGGCTTCTGTTGCTGACATAAAAACATCCCTTTCCATGTCTTCGGATACAACCCATAAAGGGTTGCCGGTTCTTTGCGCATAAACCCTTGCGAGGGTTTCGCGGAGTTTCAGTAGCTCCTCCGCTTCCAAGAGAACGTCTCCAGTTTGCGCCTGATAAAAAGAAGTAGCAGGTTGGTGGATCATAACCCTGATGATATAACATAATGAACGGTTCCTCTATCTCGTATGATCGGGCGAAAGGGAAGGGATAAAGAAAAAAAAAGAGAGAAGAAAAAAAGATAGAATTGAACAACCGTACAGGCATCTTTTGTGCATTGCATACGGCTCTGCAATGGAATTTACCCTTCCCCTTCCATCGAAGAAAGAGACAACTAGAATCTATCAGACCCGGAGCGTTGGATGATCCATTTACCACCCTTCCCCTCGGAGGAGTCAAAAATACTATGATGGTTCCGTTGCTTTCTATATTTATCTCTTCTGTAATTCAGCAATCCCAAAGTTTCTTTCTGATCCGATCAAATAAGCAAAAAAAAGGGTTTGTGACGCTTAAATGGACCCCCGATACATAAGAGCAAACCGGAAATAACCTTTGTTTCATACTACTATCTCGATACATAATTTCATTTATGAAAAAGCAAGAAGGGTTTGCTTATATCGAACTAGAAGTGCCATGCTATTATTACTTAATATTCCATATGGCGAAGGCATAGTCTTCTTTTTTCTCTCAAATCAAAAATCATTGGCGCCAAGCGTGAGGGAATGCTAGACGTTTGGTAAATTCTCCTCCAACCAGGATGAGAGATCCCATTGAGGCGGCTAATCCCATGCATATTGTATGTATGTCTGGTGGCACAAATTGCATAGTATCATAAACAGCTAGTCCTGATATTACCCATCCGCCGGGGGAGTTTATAAACAGATAGAGATCCTTGGTAGCATCTTCTATACTGAGATATACCATGAGACTAACAATCTGATTCGAGATCTCGCTATCAAGCTCTTGGCCTAAAAAAAGTAATCTTTCTCGATGAAGTCGGTTGATTAGGACAAAATTGTATTCCTTAGGAACCGTATACGCACCTTTCGATGCATACGGTTCAATAAATTGCGAAAAACAAAAGAATCAATGTGTTGATTCCAGCCCTTCCAGCCCTATTTCTTTTCTTTTTTCGTAGCAGGCTTTTTCCTGAGGAAGGGTTTTGTTTTTTCTTCCATTTTCCAAGAAACATGAGTTTTTGTTCGCCCCCCTATAAAAAAAAAGAATTCACTGAACTTATTGAACTACCCTCTCATTGATGTATTGTTTCATCGAGATCCAAACCACGATGTCATTTTCTTGTTCCTGAATGGGCCTCTTCAATTCTTTTAGGTTTATGCTCTACTCCGGATAAAGATCCGCCCGAATTCTATTTGCACATATAGGACAAATGATCCCAGTACCGCTTCTTTACGACTTTTTTTTTTTGCAATCCCTTTCACGCCTTCCGCCCAATCTTCGATGTATTTATCGTATTACTTCATTGATTGGCAGTTTGAGATCACTCATATGGTATAAATAGGAATCATTTATGATACAAGTGGTAATCATACATATATTACCAATTTGGTATTTTCTGAACGGAGCCTGGGTACTTCAGTTTCGTGGTCCAAGCCAACCATAGATTATTCTAATTGATAATATTTATATTTATCCCCAAAATGGAATTTATTGATCTAATTGCACTTCGCGCTCCGAATTATTGATAGTTCAATCAATCTTTCTTGGACGAAAGAGAGGATATCTCGATGGGGGGAGAGAACGGGGAAATTCCATATGACCCAATATGTCTGACAAGTCGCACTATACGTCAATCCAAACTGCATCTGCCTCTCCAGGACTCCGAAAAGGTACTTTTGGAACACCAATGGGCATTAAATTCAAGAAAAAGAAGTACTATACTTCACTTTGATGCGGAGACGTAACAATGGTTTTATTGTCTTGATGATATTGCCGTTTATTGGATTTGATCCATAGATTGGAAGATTCATGGAGGAAGGCGCAATGAATAAATGAAAATTATGACGAAGCATTCGCTCACAAAAAATGGGCCAATTCCCCCATTGCGTATTGGTACTTATCGGGTATAGAATAGATCTGCTTCTCTTTGTTTTGTTCCTACGAACGGAATCGTTCCATTATTACTATTACCAACGAAAGGGAATAAATATTAACCCTTGCTCCGAGATAATCCACTGAAAAGGTGAGGGCCATAGCATAGTCTTTTCCAATGCGATAAAGTTACATAGTGTCTAATTTTCTTTGATGAAGGGGTAGTTCCATGGGTTTGCCTTGGTATCGTGTTCATACCGTCGTATTGAATGATCCTGGTCGGTTGCTTTCTGTCCATATAATGCATACAGCTCTAGTTTCTGGTTGGGCCGGTTCGATGGCTCTATACGAATTAGCAGTTTTTGATCCCTCTGATCCCGTTCTTGATCCAATGTGGAGACAAGGTATGTTCGTTATACCCTTCATGACTCGTTTAGGAATAACCAATTCATGGGGCGGATGGAGTATCACAGGAGGAACTATAACGAATCCGGGTATTTGGAGTTACGAGGGTGTGGCCGGGGCACATATTGTGTTTTCTGGCCTGTGCTTCTTGGCAGCTATCTGGCATTGGGTGTATTGGGACCTAGAAATATTCTGTGATGAACGTACGGGAAAACCCTCTTTGGATTTGCCCAAGATCTTTGGAATTCATTTATTTCTCTCAGGGGTGGCTTGCTTTGGGTTTGGCGCATTTCATGTAACAGGCTTGTATGGTCCTGGAATATGGGTGTCTGATCCTTATGGACTAACCGGAAAAGTGCAATCTGTAAATCCAGCGTGGGGCGCGGAGGGTTTTGATCCTTTTGTTCCGGGAGGAATAGCTTCTCATCATATTGCAGCGGGGACTTTGGGTATATTAGCAGGTCTATTCCATCTTAGTGTCCGCCCACCCCAACGTCTATACAAAGGATTACGTATGGGCAATATTGAAACTGTCCTTTCCAGTAGTATAGCTGCTGTGTTTTTTGCAGCTTTCGTTGTTGCTGGAACTATGTGGTACGGTTCAGCAACGACTCCGATCGAATTATTTGGTCCCACTCGTTATCAGTGGGATCAGGGATACTTCCAGCAAGAAATATATCGAAGAGTTGGTACCGGGCTAGTCGAAAATCTGAGCTTATCAGAAGCTTGGTCTAAAATTCCCGATAAACTCGCTTTTTATGATTACATCGGTAATAATCCGGCGAAGGGAGGATTATTCAGAGCGGGCTCAATGGACAACGGAGATGGAATAGCTGTTGGGTGGTTAGGACACCCCATCTTTCGAGATAAAGATGGGCATGAGCTTTTTGTACGCCGTATGCCCACTTTTTTTGAAACATTTCCAGTGGTTTTGGTAGATGGAGACGGAATTGTGAGAGCCGATGTTCCTTTTAGAAGGGCGGAATCAAAGTATAGTGTCGAACAAGTAGGTGTAACTGTTGAGTTCTATGGTGGCGAACTCAATGGAGTCAGTTATGGCGATCCGGCTACTGTGAAAAAATATGCTAGACGTGCCCAATTGGGTGAAATTTTTGAATTAGATCGTGCTACTTTGAAATCCGATGGTGTTTTTCGTAGCAGTCCGAGGGGTTGGTTCACTTTTGGACATGCCTCGTTTGCTTTGCTCTTCTTTTTCGGACACATTTGGCACGGCGCTAGAACCTTGTTCAGAGATGTTTTTGCCGGTATTGACCCAGATTTGGATGCTCAAGTGGAATTTGGAGCATTCCAAAAAATTGGAGATCCAACTACAAGGAGACAAGTAGTCTGATACAACATTGCTCTGGTATGTTTCGCCTCTATTTTATTTTATTTTTGATTGGTATTGGTATAGGGTTAGGGTACCGGAAAAATATTGATTTGAATCAACGCCTTTTCTTTGACTCTTGCCCCCCTTTTTTTTCTGGGAAATGATCCCAAATGAACAGGTGTGGAAGCTATAATTGTAAACTAAACCACGATCGAATCTATGGAAGCATTGGTTTATACATTCCTCTTAGTCTCGACTCTAGGGATAATTTTTTTCGCCATCTTTTTTCGCGAACCGCCTAAGGTTCCGAATAAAAAGATGAAATGATTTTTCATTATTTCAATTGAGATAATGAACCTCCCGCGTTGGGAGGTTCATTATTTCAACTAGTCCCCGTGTTCCTCGAATGGATCTCTTAGTTGTTGAGAGGGTTGCCCAAAAGCAGTATATAAGGCGTACCCAGTAAAGCTTACAAGTGAACCAGATATGGAGATGGCGACTAGAGTTGCTGTTTCCATTATTAGGTAATTTCAAGACCACGATGGATCTACGATAAGATCGTTTATTTACAATGGAATGGTATACAAAGTCAACAGATCTCACAACCAATGCAATAGGATTTATGGCTACACAAACCATTGAGGGGAGTTCCAGCGGATCTGGGCCAAGACGAACGATTATAGGGGATTTATTAAAACCATTGAATTCAGAATATGGTAAAGTAGCTCCTGGATGGGGAACTACCCCCTTTATGGGTGTTGCAATGGCTCTATTTGCGATATTCCTATCTATTATTTTGGAGATTTATAATTCTTCCGTTTTACTGGATGGAATTTCAGTGAGTTAGGTCCAGAAGAACCAGGAAGTCCTAGCTTTTCAATAAAAAAAGAATCACTTAGGATTCGCCTTTCTAGGTTTTTCTGGTAGTTCGACCGTGGAATTATTTTGTTTCGGTATTTCCGGAATATGAGTGTGTGACTTGTGATAAGCGATCCTATTGATAGTACAGAGAGCGGGCCTGTCATCTCGATAGAGATGGTTCTACCTCGTCGGATATTCATTCGAGTATCTGGAGCACGGACTCTATGGAATAGAATAGATTAAGAAATATTTGAACTATGATTCATACCTACTATTCAGACCTCGCGACCGGACTCCAAAAAATTTTCAAAGAGGTATTTCATAAATCGAACAATTTTTCTTCCTTCAGAATCATGCTTATTTTGACCGAAGAACAAATCTTTCTCTGGATTTTTAGTCATTACACCTTTTCATTAAATAAGTGATGATCAAACGGTTTTTACTCAGAGAACCTTTGGCTTTGCTTGGGGCTTTGTTGAATCATCGTGGTTCTAGTATGAATCTG